TTCTGGCGGATTCTTTATAACCTACTTCTTTTATTATCTCATTGGAAATCATATAAAGACAATTCCTATTTAATATAGCTATTTGTGCAAGTATTTTACGATTAAGAAGCAACTGTCTCTTGTACAGATCGTGTATTAATCTACTATAACTATAAGATACCCCCCTTTCGCGAATTACTGCGTTTATCCGAGTGATCCACAAACGACGAAAATTTCTCTTTTGACTGCCCCGATCCCGATGAGCCGAAACCAAAGCTCTTATTTTCTGTTGAGTAATAGTTCGAGTAAGTCTTGAATGGGCTCCTCGAAAGCTTGATGCAAATAAACGAATTTTTGTTCTACGTCTACGAGCTATATATCCCCGTCTAATTCTAGTCATTGAATAGATGAAACTTTCACGAATAACTAATTTATTTCTTTTCTTTTAGTTATTCTTTTCCCCTTTCCTAATCTATTAATAACAAAACGGATTTTTCCAATGTATAAAATAAAAATTCCAATGGCTTTGGCTACTATAACCTTCCTGACCGCGATTTTTTCTTTTTTTTAGGCATTTCAATCCGAAATAAGAAATTACATTCTGTTATAGGTGTCAAAAATAGAAAATATAAATGGATAAAGAAATAGCGGGTTCCTTCGTTTCTATGGTGACTTCTTAAACGGTGAGGTCTTCTCTATACACCGGAGCCTTTACTTCATTTAATCAACGTTATTGGTAACTTGTATAGTTGACCCTTTTTGGCTCTACCCATGAATTATCCAGTAATAGGCCTTTCACAATGAGATCTATCTATACAGTAACGGTATTTAATTATGAAAGTTAGCTGGGTAGCTGACCCTCTTAGTCCGTTCTTGCCAGAGTAGGGGCTTAATCTTTATGCCTTTTAAATTAAATATAAATTAAATAGCAAGAAGATTTCCTCCGCTTAATGGATAACCATTTGCTACCAATGGAGAATTGCTTCTCATCTTAAATTGAGGTGATTGGGTTTGCACCAACGGAAACCATAAAATTTATACACAATGTAGGAATATGATAACTTTGATTATTTTTATATAGTGAATGGAATCCCTTCTTACATTCTATCCTATTCACCGGTACTGATCAGTCATACTGGAAAGTTTTTTTCTTGCTTTTGTACCAGCTCATGATATGATCTAAACGAGTCGCACATACACCCGAGTACATGTTCCTCGACGTTGAGGGCATCCCCGAAGCGCGGGGGATTTCGTGACATTTCTGATTGGCTGTCTTGTATTTCTAATAAGTTGTTTAATAGTTGGCATGCTGAATTGTATACATAATGGGCTGGTTTAGATTGATCCTAACCGGATAATTATGAATTACTTCCATTTAATAGAATAGTAAACTCATAGATAAAGTCTCAAATCACGGATTTGTGTGAAATCCGTCTTATTTTCATTCAACCGCTACAAGATCAACAATTCCATAAGCTTGTGCTTCTGTTGCTGACATAAAAACATCTCTTTCCATGTCTTCGGATACAACCCATAAGGGTTTGCCTGTTCTTTGTACATAAACCCTTGTGAGGGTTTCACGCAGTTTCAGCAATTCTTCCGCTTCCAGGATAAATTCTCCCGTTTGTGCCTCATAAAACGAACTAGCAGGTTGATGGATCATTACCCTGATGATATAACATAATAAAAAGTTCCTCTATCTCGCATGATGAAGCGAAGAGAAAAGAAAGATAAAGACTAATAGGAAAAAGATAGAATTGAACAACCGTACGGGCATCCTTTGTGCATTGCATATGCATACGGCTTTACAATAAAATTGACCTTTACCTTCCATTCAACAAAGAAAGAGAAAAGTAAAATATATCAGACCCAGATGGGTTAAATGATCAAATTGCCACCCTTCCTTTTGGAATAGTTAAAAAATACTATGATGGCTCCGTTGCCTTATATATTAATTTTTATTGTTTTTTGTCTGTGATTCAGCAATCCCAAAGTTTCTTTTTGAGCCAATCAAAGAAAAAATCTTGTTTTTTTTTCGCACTCCTTGCATAACATAAATATTGTTAAGAGCCTTCCGTTGTGAACAAAAAAGGTTTGTGACGCTGAGCTGGACTCCCGATAAATAAGAGAAAATCGGAAATACCCTTTCTCCCATACTACTCTCTCGATACATAATCTAATGTTTTGAAAAACAATGCAAAAATTTATCATATCGAATTCGAAGTGCCATGCTATTATTACTTAATATATATTCATATTTCATAGGGCGAAGGCATAGTCTTCTTTTTTCTCTTAAATAAAAACCTCATTGGCGCCAAGCGTGAGGGAATGCTAGACGTTTGGTAATTTCTCCTCCGACCAGGATAAAAGATCCCATTGAAGCGGCTAACCCCATGCATACTGTATGGACATCTGGTCGTACAAATTGCATAGTATCATAAATCGCTACTCCAGGTATTACCCATCCGCCGGGAGAGTTTATAAACAAATACAGATCTTTGTTATCATCTTCAATACTGAG